GGTAGAACCCCTCTTTCCTATACACATAAAGGTTCCAAGCAAGGTGAGTAGTTTATAGTCGACTCAATATCGACGAAATCCCCCATTTGATCCCTCTAGTACGATTGCCTTGTAGTGCACCCTTCATCGAAAGAGTAGGCGGTTGAAAGACCCACCTCTGAATAAAGCCTTTAGGTTGGGAGATATCAAAGGGGAACCCCGGCTAGCTTATCTGTCCCTGTATTATTCAACTCATCTGTCCACTTATCTTGTCCAAAGCAGAAGGTTGTTTACTCGCTTATATATTATATAAATATAAATATAAATATAAATATAAATATAAATATAAATATAAATATAAATATAAATATAAATATAAATATAAATATAAATATAAATATAAATATAATATAATATAAATATAAATATAAATATAAATATAAATATAAATATAATATAAATATAAATATAAATATAAATATAAATATAAATATAAATATAAATATAAATATAAATATAAATATAAATATAAATATAAATATAAATATAAATATAAATATAAATATAAATATATATAAATATAAATATAAATATAAATATAAATATAAATATAAATATAAATATAAATATAAGGTTGGGAGTTTACTTGCTTACTTGTAAGGAAGCGGGTAAGGTTGAGAAAGAAGCAGCCCCGAACTGTAGCAGTGGGGGCACGGTTGCTCCTAGTGTTGATAGTCAGCTTCAGGCAAGGGGATATTAGGTTGTGGGGAGATGGTGGTTTGGTCGATGAGAGGGTGTCGGCTAGGTCTAAGCAGCCTAGATTGTGTAGGGAGCTCCAGAGCCTAGTGTTTAACTTAAACTTCGGAGAGGACTTTGTGGAAGGTAGTCGTAGGAGAGGGAAAAAGAAAGACCAAAAGTGCTCAATTAGGTTCAAAATCATATCTTGAAATGTGAGAGGTCTTGTGGGAACCGAGACAAGAGAGTGACCCTGACGGAACGGAATGAAACCTTGACAGAACAGGTACGGCTAAGTACGGAATGAAAAAGATAGTCAAAGAAAATCACCAATATGAGAAATACGTAAATCAGTACCATCCCATATTATATCTTATCGGACCCGGAGTAATGTTTTTGAGATTACCTGCGTCAGCAGTCATATGAGCAGACGCACCAGTCTCGGTATACCGGGATCCTGCGAATCAGAGAGACATAGCCGCCAATGCTTTAGGGATATCTTGGGACTGATAAGAGTAATCAAACCGATTCCAACAACGCAGCGCAGACGACCATCTGACACACAGTGTCAGCAATTGATGAATATAATATTCATGAAAGCAAGTTCAAACAATATTCTGGCATCTGAGGCTGGATGAGCTGCCAAGAAATCAGCCAACGCTTGTCCTTTGCCTTACAACATTAGGGAAACATCATGGACCATTTGGATAATCCATAACCTCTTGGTACTTATCCTTTAAGTAAGTACCGTAGCAGCTCTTCAGCCGTTTAACAAGCTAAATAGAGATTCCCCGATATTCTAAGTGAGCAGGAGATTCATAATAAAAGTCAAGGTGGTTGGTACAGTAGTACGGAAGTACGGTTTTGTAGTTCATAAGTTCATATACCTTCTTACGTGCCTGGTTTGGTACAGATGTACTCTTTAGTAGTGTATGAGAGACGGAATATAGTCGTTCTGGGGAAGGTATTAGTTGCCTAGAAAGGCAAGTAAGTGGGTCCTGTCATCTCGATATTCTATGGTTCTGCCCCGAGATTATTGATCTTATTCGTTCGTCCCATGTGCCCAAGGCTCTTATTATAGCTAATAGTGTGACTGTGGCGACCCCGAAATGATGGGAGCCGGCGGAGCAGAGTAAGGGTGAGGGGGAGTGTGAAGGGTAGCCTAAGGGAAGGGTTAACGAGGCGTAGTTCGAATCTGAACTTCGAGGCCGAGCGTAGACTACAAATTCGTTAGGGAGTGAGACTTGGGGTACATACGCTTTGAAACCTGGTACCCGTACCCGAGTGGGTAGGTAGAGACTAGGGGGCGCAATACCACTCTATAATATAACATTTTCGTCAACTGAAGCAAAGGAAGAAGACGGCCTTCTGACCTTTTGATCAAACTTGTCGTGGTACCCGCGGAAAGAAAGCAAACTTCACCATCGTTCGGAGCCAGGCGTAGAACTACTGATGATGATGAGTAATTGAGTTGAGCGGAGTAAGTTAAGTCAAATGGGAACCAATAAAACGGAAATCTCCCTAAGTAGCATTCTTGTAAGTAGAGAGTATCCTCTCCTGTCTCTGAAAAGATAGAGCTAAAAGCAATCTCTGGTATAGAGATTGATCCGCCTCTACGGGTGGGGAATCAAGAGAAGCAAGGCCGGGCACATCATACTCTTTCAAACATTATGTCTGACGAGAACAAACCGGCTCTCTATTCAGCTTCTTGGCTTAGTCAGCTCTTCTTTCAGGCGCTCTTTCAGCAAAGGAGGCGAGGAATGAGTCCGATCTGTCACATGGGTGATCAACACGCGGGTTGACATTGTTCTTTCGTCAGTTATCAATTGTCCATGTCTTTCAAGGAGGTTTCTTTTCTTCTTTCTTAGGTATCTTTTCTTCTTTCTTAGTTTTCTCGTCTAATGTATGGTTAGTCACCTCTGTTTGTTCTTCTTCTTCTTCTTATAGCCGTCTTTCTGCGAATCTATGTGGATAAAGCTGGGTCTGTGCCTACCAAGAACGAAGGAGATGTTCATGCCTTAGGATCCCAATCACCTTTTGGTAGAAAGGGCAAAGTAGTCTACTCGCTCAACCAGCTGTTCATCATATCCAAATAGGGAGTAGGAATTCGGAGGGAGAAGAGACTTGGTATTCGAGAGAGATTGAAAATAAATAGCATAGCTAATGATTATGTGCTCTAGTTTCCAATCGAGATGATGATCTAAGCCTACCACTTGTCTCATATGCTGCTGCGGCTTCCTTTTTTTCTATGGGTGCTGATATAGATGTTGGTACAGGGGCTGGCTTACCTGCAAGAGGTCTAGGCCTCGATTACCGACCTTTCAATGGAATCTAACCTTCCTTGACTCCCAACGGCATTTCTTCAACCGCAAAGAACATGGCATTAAAGCATCAAGAAATGCTCTTTCGACGAAACTCTGAGCTGTGAATGGGCTGATGGAAGACCAGAAGCTCTTGGCTCAGACTTTGTTGTTTAGGCTTTAGGCTTTCCTTGCTTCTTCATCTTTCTTGCCCGCGGCTTCCCTTTTTTAATACCCCCCGGAGTGAGTTCTTTTCTGCGGGATTAAGGGATTCCTGTCTTTTGCTCATCTTGTCTCCTATGGAGATGGATTGATATGGAGGGTTTCCACTTCTTAACTATTACTTGAACCGTTCAACGAGCGTTGTAACGATCCAAAGGAAGATCCCCTGGCTCAGCACTACTCAACTTGTAGGGTGTCACATACCCAACAGACAAGAACTGCAGCAGTCTGGTCCCCTACCTCACAAAGTAGCTTGATGGCTCTCCCAAGGCGAATAGTGCCCTAGGGGCCGACCCGACACCGACCGGCTGATACTCCCGCGCAGTAGGAGCGGACTGAGTCGGTATTCGTCTACGAGAGGCGCACTCGTATGCCTTTCGAGACTTCCCCCTTGTAAATATTATCGAAAGCGGAACCTCACCTCTTTCTATGGATCATATTTTCCTCTTATGGGAAGCATGCTTCAACCATATCCTTTGACCTTGACTCATCCAGTCAAGTAGAAAGAAGGTCGACTCTTATAGATGTAGCAGTCGTTCTTTTGTCTTACAGTCCAAATAGCTTATTTCGATTTCGAAATCCCGGGCTAGCAAGTAGGAGTCCCAATGCTTTCGTCTCAGGGTAGAAGAAGGGGAGAGGCATAGGCTAGAAAGATAGGATTCGAAAAGATTGCTTACTCTGATATAGAGTTAAAGGGAGAGCTGTGGTCCGCACGCACCGTCGGATCATTACATTAAGGTCAAGCCTTCTTCGCCCTCTACGGGGAAATTCAATGCTCAAGTTGTTATACCAGTCAAGTTTCAATATCTAGTAAGTTTGAAGTTTGGAATTAAGCAGTCTACTTTTACTTTGACCAAGCTGTTTCATTTCAGTAGTGAAAGTCGTTCCAACAGACAAAGACTAGAAGAGAAGCTCTGCTAAAGAAGGGACTTCTACTAACCAAAGGAGAAGCTAGAAGGAAGACAGGAGAGATATTCTGCAGAAGTCATACTAACCTAACAATATTCTCTTTCTTTTCTATCAAGCAGAAGGCGGGCCTCTCACCATGAAGTAAGGATAAGATCTCTCTCAAGGCCACGGGCGAGAGAGTGTTCCATTTTGGAAGGGAAGGGGCTCCAATTCTCTCTTCTACGCGAATTCATAGGCGAAGAAGACTAATCTCTTTAGTACAAGTAAATAGTTGAGATATTTGATGTGAGGAAAAGACAACTCAATCGGTTCACTTTCTCAAGGTCTGGTACTAAAGATCCAATCTATGTGAAAACGAAGTCTCATAGTCAAAAGGAGAGTGTGATCCTTAATGCGGACCCACGGACCACCTTGACTTATGATTCATTGTCCCTAAGAAGAATTTCCATTCCCTTCCTGTGTAGGTCGACTCCAAATGTTACGGAATCGAACCTCGAACTCAATGTCTAACCGAGAATAAATAGAATGAAACCTGTGAACAATAAGGTTTAGTGATTCCCCTAACCCTCCAGTCATAGCTTCTCGGTCCTGTAATCGAGATCTTTCGTTGTTGCAGGAGCTGTGGTCATTAGTTTATTAGTCACATGCGAAAGCTTGTAGTAATCTCGTCCCCCAATAAGAAGTTTCAGCAAAGCGGGTTCAAGCAGACGAAGAAAGCTCTGTAGATAGATCTTTCTTGTCTAAGGGAAGGATTCAATCGTCCAGTCCGTAATGAGAGATTCAGGTGGTTTGAGTATCTACATCTACGCCTGATGTGAACCCCAAGTATGAATAGGAATCCATCCGCAGCTTTAGGTATTAGTGTGCCCACACCCTCATAGGGGGAAGCCCCTTATCCTTATAGGCATAGGCAGCATCCCTGTTTTAAAGGGTTAATCCGCCTGTCCCCTTTCTCCGGGTAAACCTAAGGCTCTTCCCTATTTTCTAAGAGGAAGATCCGCTGCTGAAAGAAAGACAGTATATGTCACTGGTCCTGACTTTTCAACATAGGCCCAAACTAACTATTAGGGCAGAGACTCTGGAACTGCTAGATAAGAAAAGTCCGCCTAAGCTGACGATATTGAGTCTTTTGAAGCCGACACAGATGAAGCAGATGAGGGGATCTTGTTTTCTTTTCTAAGGTTGGTCCGGGAAAGAAATAAGAGAATTCTCAAGCCGATGCTGCTATTTCCGAAACAAGTAAATATGGCCGTGCTCGAAGAGTGATGAGTGCCTTGAAGGGCGTAATTCGAAACACGATCAGGTGAATAAGTTTCGTACTCAATCGTAGAAGCGTGAAATGCACCTGATCAGGCAATAGGTATGCCTATAACTGGAAGGTTAGCAGACATCGTATATCTATTTAGTTCAGAGGACCACTCGTTACGCTTCTGTCGCTGCGTTGGGAGACACTGACTCATCGTGTGAAGGACAAGACACCAACCAAAGAGACCGGCTGAGAGCCGACTCTAATGCCTGATTATTATGCCATGGGGTTCTTCTTTACGATACTTGCCACTCTGAAGCTGCTTGCCACTCCGAAGTTGATAATCTAGCTTTCTGCTGAGTTGATGTGAAGTGATCAGACCTGGACGACTAAAGAAAGCCGGTTGAATAGAGCACTAACAGGGCTGAATTGACCGATTTCTGGGAAAACTTCTAGTGTCTGTTTGCCCAGGGAACAACAAGACAGGTCACGGGTCAAGCACTCTAAGGGTCCATTTACGATTCCATGTCCTCGGCCCCGTCTACACCCAGAAAAACAGCAATTGATGGAAAACAAGCCATCATAAGCATTTTTTGAAGTTGACACCAAAACATAACCCACGGGTTCGCCCGATAAGGCATAGGAGGAAGTTTCATCGAGGTTAATTTGCACTGTTTAAGTATGGGGACCCTATGCATTTCTAACAGAAGATAGCATTGATCCGAGATTTTGGAACAAGGCTTTTCAAGCCGAAGATTTTGAAGTAGATTCAAAATACGAAGATAAAGAAGCGCCGCTTTAACGCACTGCGCTAGAGGCAAGGGTCGGGAGGTTGAGATATTTTTTAGATAAAAGATAATCATGCCCAGTCCCATTAGCTATAAAGTTTCTGATCATAAAGTCAAGTTAGTGCTGAGCATAGATAGGTATGCGAGCCAAAGAGAAACTACCCCGGTCCTGAGGGGACTTTCTTTTCTAGACCAAATGAGGCGTCAGATGAAGGATTCGCCGAAAAAAGAAGAGATAAGGGAATATTTCACCAGAGGCTTTCGACCCCGTTGTTCAGACGTCGACGAACCAAGAGATCGTGTCTCTCACGAGGAGCCGTAAACAAATCTACCGTTTCAGACGTACCCAAGGGCTTGCCCGAAGGAGCCGCTTCTTGTACTTTTACTGTAGCTGAGCACTCAACAAGGGAAGGGGGATAGCACCGAGCAACTGGCAAAGTGGGTTAGTTGTTCGATTCCAGGTCCCAGGGTAGGATACATACAAAGAAGGGGAGCTCTTTTCTCCTTCTCCGAGAAAAGGAATTCTTTTTTCGGTAAGGAATCCAAATTGGAGCTGTGTGTGAAATAACTATTCGACAACCGACCTCATTCCATCAGGTTTTCCTAAAGAGGCTCGGCTCCTATACAAGGTGTATCTGACGAAGAAGTCTTAAATGATAATTTGCGCGTAGGTAGCTTCTGGTCTGCTTTATCTTTGTATATAACTACTAATATTAATATAATATGGTTAGCTCTTTACTCGTTAGATGGGTTAGCTCTATGCACTCTTTGTGATTCCTTGGATCGATAAACCGAGGACCAACAATCAGTCTATGGCAGTAAACCATCGGCTAAGAAAGGCTCCTTCAAGTGAAGCAATAAATTCGCTTTGTTGTGGGGGAGGTGGGAAAGGGGAGTGAGCAACTGTGCCAGGTGTTTTCTCCGCTGGAAAAGTGAGAGTTGTTGGTACTGATTCATAGGCATCCGAATCGATTCATAGTAATGATCCCTGGAAGTAATTTCCCAATTATTCTAATTCTAAGTATGAATATTCAAAGTATGAATCCAGCAGTAGCCGAATCCGGATCCCCATCCAGTAGTCCAAATTAGTCACTAGCGGAGCGGGCCAAAGAATTCAAGACTACCCCTGCATCAAGTTTGGTGGGAAGCTTGAAGCGGATGAAGAAGAATCTTATTTATTCTTTCCGGGCAGTTTGATCTCCACTTTTGTTTTGAATTTGAATTAGTTCAAGCAGGGCACTTGCTCTTTCCCGAAAAAGCGTTACGCGTTGGAGCTTCTAACTATGATGAATGCGCTAACTATCGATATGATGTCGGAAATAGGCCGATTTTATATAACCCTTCAATTCGAATTAGCAAAAGCAATGTCTCCTTGCATAATATGGATTCCAAACATTCATGATCTGGATGTGAATGAGTCGAATGACTTATCCCTCGGTCTATTAGTGAACTATCTCTCCAGGGATTGTGAAAGATGTTCCACTAGAAATATTCTTGTTATTGCTTCGACTCATATTCCCCAAAAAGTGGATCCCGCTCTAATAGCCCCGAATAAATTAAATACATGCATTAAGATACGAAGGCTTCTTATTCCACAACAACGAAAGCACTTTTTCACTCTTTCATATACTAGGGGATTTCACTTGGAAAAGAAAATGTTCCATACTAATGGATTCGGGTCCATAACCATGGGTTCCAATGCACGAGATCTTGTAGCACTTACCAATGAGGCCCTATCGATTAGTATTACACAGAAGAAATCAATTATAGACACTAATACAATTCGATCCGCTCTTCATAGACAAACTTGGGATTTGCGATCCCAGGTAAGATCGGTTCAGGATCATGGGATCCTTTTCTATCAGATAGGAAGGGCTGTTGCACAAAATGTACTTCTAAGTAATTGCCCCATAGATCCTATATCTATCTATATTAAGAAGAAATCCTTGCTCTTCGGGCTAAGATGCTGACTTTGCCGTGGAAAGAGTAATGAGAGGAAAGCCGGGACTCTTGATAGCTTCACTTGCGATTCTCCCTGTTCTCTTGCCCATTCAAGTATAGAAAGAAGTGAGTGATAAGGAACGGCTTTGAACTCATGAAGCTGAAGATGCAGTGCATAGTAAATATCGGACTTGAAACATAGACAAGCTCTTCCATCAGTTAGAATTGCATTTCGATTCTGATAAAGCAGCTACTTCTGTCCGTGCATATCGTAAATCATGCTTTTCACAAGTTAGGTACGCTAGAGGGAAAGTTCCACTAGTTCGATTGGCTTGAATTCATTTTTAATGGGCCTTCTTAGTTCCCGTGCAAAGTAGTAGTTGATTAGCTGTCTTCGTTCATCGAGTAGGCGAATGTAAGGAAGTTTGCCTGAGTACGAGTAGAGGATTGGTTGATAGAGTGAGAAACCTCTCTCTCCTCTCTGGCGTTAACTGACTTCAACCTCTCACACACACCTGAGTAGCGATCTAGACTTTTTGATTTCATTCATTGCCTTGCCCGAACTAGGTGCTGCATAGTGTCCGCTTTGTCTTTCTATCTTATTGATGAACAAGAAGGTCTTGGATCTTTGACTCGAAAAAAGAGTCCTGGAGTGTCCATATGAACCCCGTAACTGGAGTCATTAAAGGAATTAATGCGTGGATGCGAAGAAAGATTCCTCGCGCTAAGGAGATAAGAGAGAGCCAGCGTGAGTAGCTTCAGCTGCTTTTCCTCCGGCTTACACTTCCCTTTCATTACCAGCCAACTCTCGTGCTAAAGAAAAAAGAAGCAAGTGCTGCCCACTCATGAATCAACGCCCTGGTTTGGCGAACTCATACCTTGCATAATGCCCTGGTTTGGCGAACTAGAAGGCGCTGGCTTTCCCATGTTGGTGGATGGGACACATGAGGGTAGATTCCTCGCAATACAGATCCTCAATCTACCCCAATCAAAAAGAAGACATGAAACCATGGACCAAAGACGAAGATGAGGACTATCGAAGACCAGTAGGCGTGCGGGTTGTGTTCGCTATACGCTACGGAGCGAGTAAAGGAGCTTAGGTGACATTGAGGGTAGGGACTTTGGGTCGACAGCCATCCCCCTCACTTCGGGACTCTCTAGGAGAAATGGAGTGATAACTGTATAGGGTTTTTTGGGGTGATATGCGGGGATGTAGAGTGCATAGGAACTTCGAATATCATCTAGATAGGGGCCTTCATGTTCCTATTCTTTGGGACGACAAATGACTTGAGTCCACTGGCCTATCAATAGGAGTTTATAGGCTTGGTATTGGGAGAGACAAGGCAGGCGAATCAAGTAAGATGGAACTCCTTTGGATTGACTGCTCTCCCTTCGTGGTATGTTGTGGTCAGATGCCACTTCTTATCTTAATGAGGTGGAAATTCATTGTTGTCTTACCTCGCCAAGCATACGGACATACCTCCCATCCAGAGTAATGAGTTGCGGAATTGAGGAAGGCCCTGACGGAACGGAATGAAACCTAACATCATGAATATCTTTTCTTTTCTGTTCCGAACCCGAGGGATTAGAGGACATGAGGGGAGGAGGGGATCTCGGCAGGTGGATTTAAAGGACTTATTGGGTTGAAAGGGACTCGTTTATGGCCGGTAACCCGTCGGTTGAGTAGATCCTGTCCTTGAACTCTTGATTGGGGAAAGGGGGATAAATTGTGAATTAGTGTGTACTTTGAATCACTTGCCAATGAAAGTACGAACGAAGTGGAACGGAAGTCGCTCGACTGCTAAGGAGATAAGAGGAACGGAATCAACTAAGCCCTATTCACTTTCAAGGTTGTTCACTCGGGGGCTTGGGATTTAGACCCAAGCGGACCCAAATTGTGCAATGGAAGCACAGCTAATTTTAGATGCCTTTAACTAGCTCAACAACTTGAATCCAGGTTTTGAGCACTTGTCAATTGAAAGCACGGAGCCCTTCTCCGGTCAAAGTTCAAGGGAAGGCAAATCGATTGGAGCTCATTCTTCTCTCCAACTCAGTCGACCTCCTTCGGAGCCTAGGATTTGTTAGAGTAAGGGGGTTTACTCACTTTTTATGCCAAAATAAAAAATTACAATTCCAACCCTCACTTCACTAAGGAAAAGGTGTTGAGTCACAACGTGTTTACTCAATAGTTGCGCACTGAACTGCACTTCGAATCTTCACTTATGTTTTGCAACTCGGAACCCAATCCGTCCATGGTCAATCTGGCTTCACCGGGCTCCTACGATTAGGTTTGTTTGTTTAGGTTTAGTGGTATCTGTTGCCAATGGTAGGCCTGTGAGCAAGAGCCGGAAAGGCATAGGCTCAATAGGGGGGCTCATAAAGGAAGATCTAGGAAGGAGTCCATTTGGCACTATAAGCTCAGTCTCCGGGTTAAGAAATAGAGTGATGGAGAAACTGAGAATACAAAGATAGAGAAAAAAGTAAAGATAGTAGCTCGCTTAAGGTTATGGAAGAATATAACTTTAAATAAGTACCTTGGTATCAGAGCAGGCTCAGGAGAAGTTTAGCTCGACGGTTGTGAACAAAGCTTGAGGATCTATTTCGTCTCGTCCCGTCAGTCAACATTTCTTTCTTCCGGTCGTTGAGTGCCGTCAGTAAACACTTCTTTCTTCTGGCCCGCCCAATCAATATTCCATATTGGCCTTCCTCCTGTAAAGGAGAAAGAGATCAAGGTGATATTCCATATCCAATTTCAAGGATCAAGTGAAAATAGAACGGGGTTCTTAGCAGCGTAGCTCACTGTAGGCAGGAAGGAGGTAAGCGTTAGCTTATTACTCACGAGGGAAGTTTATCTAATATTGCATATTGCCCTGAAGGCAGGCGAAGAAAGTTGTTGGGGGACGAGTCCCCTCTTCGAACAGAGGGTCAGGAGACACGAAGAAGCCTTTTTCGCGCTACAGACCAAAAGTTTTTAAAGAAAAAAACGATTTATTCGTCCTTATAATCTAAGCAAGTAAACTACCTTCAGTTAGTAAGTACTTATTTTCATCTCCGTTTTCACTCATTTTCCTCTACGGTTTCCCGTAATAGTTAACCAATAGATGGGGTTGAGGAATAGATTACTGCCTACGTTTGGCTTAGGAGTGTAGATCCCGTCTTTGGCTTTTGATTGATTGGGAAAGCGTTGACTCAAGCAGAAGCAGTAGCGGACCCCTCCTTATTCTTCCAATTTATCATGATTCTTTCCATTTAAAGTGGAAGAAGGGTGGTATATAAGGATAGGGTTTCAATCCAAGTGGTACATAAGGTCTTTTCAACCCCCCAGAGAATTGGATTTCCTTAATAGGGCAATAGGCCTGCCAACAAATATTAGACTAAACATAGGGAAAAACTGTAAATAAATGGGAATGGATGAAGTCCGTCCTCTAAGCTGATAGAAGAACAAAGCGTAGGGTCGGCGTAGTTATTATGATAGAGGTAGGTCTTCCCGCCTTATAGCCCATAATTCTGTACATAAATAAATAATTTTAGTTTTGTTCAATCATCCATCGGCTGAAAGCTTCATGTCTCGATAGCAAGAGCCAAAGCCTTCTCTTTGCTCGATCTGCTTTTGAGAGGAATCTTCCATATCAGCTCTTGTTCGCGAATGTGGAGCATCAGCCCTTGTTCGGAAGACATCTACCATAGGATCGAACTACCTACTTTACTTTAAACCATAGGAGGCAAATAGTCCCTATCTTAATTGCCCATTCTTTACCGGACTATGATCTATCTTGATTGCCCATTCCTGGACTATAAAAATATCTCCTAGCTGGTCGTTGATAACGAACTTGACCCTTTTTTTGGTGCAGCATAGATGGGCCTTATGGGGAAGGGCCTCGCTGAATGGAGCCAAAGGATGCTACCTGTGATTTGTTTGATTGTCGCCCCTTTGAAAGGCATGGGCGGCTGGGCTGGGTCGGCCTACTCCTAGTACTCGGTGTACGATTTTGATACGGGGAGGTAGGCTGATATCCAACAGGTAAAGATCTCGTCTAGTAGGGGCTCGACATGAATCAATATTGTGTGATAGATGGCATTTATCCGCTTCTATCCTCCCGGTGCCATCCTTTGTTCTTCTAGAAGATTCACTTGTGCCTTCATCCTATGTGATCCAAATAGTAATTATCAAACACCGCTTGAAACACCTTGTTTTTGGCATGTTGGAGATCGTTTTGACTGGAATTCAATCGTGCAAGTTGAATGAAACACCGTATTGGCTGTTAGACTCCGATGTGATTCTATAACTTGCTCAAGTCTAATGACAGACAGAGAGGCGAGACAGGTAGAAAGATAGGGGATAGGTTTGAAATTGGCTTGATAGTTCGGAAGCGAAGCAACTAGTTTACGGAGCAAACCAGTAGCGGAAGAAAGCAGTCCACTTATAAGTCAGGACTGAGACTTCCTATTGAGCCAATTACCTTACTTGATAGTGATCTAGCCCGTGCTCGCTTTGATTTGATAGGAATTTCTCTGACCTAAACAACGGAATGGATCTTCCCCATGCGCCTATTTGTTCATGTCTCGCCTCGCCTCTTCTCAAAAAATAGGGATTGGGAATGCCAGGTCGTCTTTCGAAAGGCCGGATTGGCTACTCTGTCCCATCCTTGTAGCTAGCGAACCCATTGATCGACGGTGCGTGCCATCGAGCTAGACCAGTGAGCTATTACGCTTTCAAGGTTTCTTTCCCCGAATCCCGGCAAGAGTGAGACCCCTTTAGGAAATATCCTTGGGTTTTTGCTCAACACGTAAGAAGAGGTCGTCCTATAACCCAACCCATCTTCATCGCAAGAAAGAAGATACAGAACTAGAAGAGCAAGAAAGAAGGCACATCCATAATAAAATACATAATTCGAAAGGGGGGTGAAAAGGAATGAGAGATGTTAGGCAGGGCGGGATGAAGCAAGCAGATATGGAGGGACAGGCCCGGATCGGATCTCAGACGAACAGAAAAGCAAGCCAGTAGAGGTGCAAGTTCTTGCTCCAGTAGTGGGATAGGGGTGGGAGGCTGATAATCCAATAAATCCAATTGCTTCAAAAGGGATCTTATAGCTTATAGAAAGATTGATCATGAGCGGATGGTTCAGAAGACGAAGATTAAAATATCCCTTCGGATCCTTGGTTTGGTTGTATTCTTTCTCCCTCGGACCCTTGGTTTGGTTGTTATGATCGCTGCCTTCGCTTTTGGCGTTCTACGAAGTAGGGGTGAGGAAGGCGGCTTGATGCCCAATCCGGGAGTACAGGGACTCGGCTGTTGCAACCAGCAGCGCCTTCTGCTTTCGAGAAGAGAATGTTGTTAGCACGACTCCAATGCCCGGGGAGGAGCAAGACTGGTATTCGCTTAGTTTGCGCAGTTGAATCCGTATTCGGATTTGCCTTGCTTACTCTTCCATTGATTAGTGAAGTGGACTACGGGGCATTCAGTTCAGGTTTCTAGATTCGTTTAGTCAAGCCTGTCCCTCACTACTACTATTTCAGCTTTGTTGCACTACCATCGCGCGAACGGGATTCGGGACTGGAACTAACAATGGAACTACGCCTGGACTATCTCTTTTTCTCCAACTGTGACTCGATTGACGCGCGGGCACGGTCTCGTAAACTCGCTCTCTGTCTTGATCAGATGCTGACTAAGCAATAGAAACTTGAACAGTTGCTACTAGGTCAACTGAGTCAATCCATTCAGTCAACTAAGTCAAATGCAATTGCTCCAGTTCCCTCTGCTTACACCTGGTCAATTCGTTGATCGCCTCTCTCGTCTCTGCTGACGAAGCTTTTCTCTCTGTCTCTGCTATCCTCGCACCTGCTGATCAAATCGGATCGACTGACACAGGAGATGGGTGGAGACTACCTCAACAACAGGATCCGCAATTTGATCTTCCCTCTGCTTCCATTTGTGATGAAACTGTGGTCGACTAGTTCTGGATCTAGAGACTTCTTCAACCGGTGCCCAGATGCTTGCTACTTACCCCGCTTCTGATGATGGGTGATCCACGGCCTATGCACAGGTGCTATCTAGGCTTCTATGGGGCTTCCAAAACCTGAGTCGGTAGCTAGAGAGGCAGGTCAGGCTGCTTGTCCTAGTGTCTTTTCCGAGTCTCGTTAAGAAAGGGAAGGGGAGCATCGACAGTCCCAAGAGGGAGTGAGAAGCTCTATGATGTTGTGGGCGTCAGGCGGGGAAGGCTATATCATGAGTAAGGGGGTTCAATGGGGGATGCCACGAGGGACAGTATCGACCCAAACGAACAAACCTGCTCGTGGAGTAGGAAAGGTATTCCTATGATAGGCAGTAACGTAACCTAGTATTCCCATTCATAGCCCATTCATAGAAATGAGTGGTGCCCCCCAGGCATACCCAGATCAAAAGATGCCGTTGCGCGCTAGTAGTAACCTTTCCGGGACTGAAGACCCAGCCTTTGATTTGTCTGGTTCAAGGTCGTAAGCGGAGGAATCATTCGACTGACTAGGAGGCCAGCTCGTTCATGTGTCTCCTAACCATTAAAACGCGTATCTAACTAAACAAAAATAACAAAGGAGCTCTCCTTCATTCCTTGGTACAAGCGGAATGCCCGATCAAAGAGAGGATGCGGCTACCTACTAAGAGTCAGAGTTAGAGTAAGGGTTCCAACCCACGTACATACACATGCCATAAAGGGGACACCGGCCGGCCCAGCCCTGCTGGTTGGTTGTATCGCCCCGTACACCTCTTTTAACTAACTAAAAGCTTGGGCTTCTTCTGCGTTAAAAAGCTTGCTTCTCCTTCCTTTTCTTGAAATATCTTTCTCGTAGAGTCAGGTCAGACATTCGCATCTTCTTCTACTAAATACCCAGAATCCTACCTCTATCCATAAGAATTGAAAGGTTTTCTAGTCGTACCTCTATTGATACGAGGGGCTGCTCCACTCTTCTATTGGTTTAGTGCGAAGGGCTGCCCTACATTCCTATTGGCACGAGGCAGTAGCCGCCGTTACCCGTTTTGGCCGATAAGTCTTTGAAGATATCCCATAAGCAACTGAACTACCCTACAAGCAGCCAAAACAAAAAAAAGACTGCTAACAGCCTCTCGCCGGGAACTTTTGTGAAAGAGAAGAACGAAGCAAACAAGAAAATCCGAGCTAGGTGGTTATAACGAAGTACGTTGGGAAACGGATTGCCATAATAGACAGTTGGTACGGAATCATTGAAATGAGGAGACACGTAGACTGCTCGAAGTGAGGGAAGTGCCTTTATTTACTAATCTAATTTAGGCCCGCAAGGGTAAGGGTACGACCAATCTATCTGCATCTGCTCCTTCTCTTCCATTCGTTGATCGAACTGCCGGAGCGAAGAAACTCATTTTCATGCTCATGTGGTGGTTACAATTCAACCTACCCTTTTATCTTAATATCGAAAAATCCCCCCTCGTTATAGTATGATGAAAAAGCTCTCAAGCCGTACCCCTACGGGAAACAAAAAAAACTCTCTCAAGCCACAGCCATTAAAGAAGTTACTCCCTCCTATTAATTTAGTACGGAAGAGGACTACCCTACATCCCTTTGGCGCAAAGTGGTTGCCGCTGTCTGCTCCAGTCGAAATCTCTTTTGGGCTCATGAATAGAGGAAAGAGGATATCTCCCGTAAAACCAATAAAGAATAGCTGGGATTGCCCGTTTTCTCTTCTAGTAAATAGTAAATAACCTTCGGAAAGAAAGCATTCCTACCTCTCGCCTGCATCTGAGGGACTGGGCTCTAACCCAATAACTGAGCCTGCGTCAAGCTAGTGAAATCTTTAGAGGGGCGCTTTTGCCTAATAATGGGCCTACATTCTAGAAAGCAGGCACCGCTGCAACAGAAGAAAAGAAGGATCAACCAAAGCCCCACCGACCGGTGAATGGAAGCGAGGGACGCTCAATAAGCAACGAAATCTGGGGAAGTTCTCTGTTGACCAGGGTGGTCGTAGATCAGGGGGAAATCTTCTTCGTCAAAACTCAGAGGCTGGTTTTGAGGCTTGTATTACTAAAATATTGGCACGACAATTTCTTTTCCACCAACTAATCCCTGTCCCCCACGTTCGGTCTCGCAACATTCAGTCCATGCAGAGATACATTATCCTTGACGAGGAGGAAGATGTTGAGAGAGAGAGACTGGCAAGCTTTGAGACGCCAATGGACCCTTCTTCAAGCGAGGCTTTTTCAGTCCCATTATGAGCATATAATTCTAAGCAGCCTGCCCGCAACTTTTGAACATCTTCTGCCCCCAGCTCGACTCGAGACCCTTACAACTCGCACCAGGCCGGAGCTCTAGTGCTCCTGGCTTTCGGACTTGTGTAGTGCAGGATAGTTCACAGATTTGCTTCTCCATTTGATGTATGTTAACTCTAAGTAAGCCTCCCCAATCTCCCTAGCCTAGCTAGCGCTAGAAGCAGGTCTGACTGGGAATGAGACCGTCTGAATGGTCTAAGCGCAGCATTCGCACTGGCGATAGCGAAGTAGACGGCGAAGCTTTGGGAAGAAAAGAAAGAAGCGTGGGCCCCTTCTCAGTCAAGGGCCGGGTAGAAAGAGGTAACATAAGTGGGGTCGGCGGGTGGAGAAGCCCAAGGGAAGAGACCTGAAAGCCAATCCTTTCTGGTAACCGAGGTATGGTGATTGGTCTTAGTTTCCCCGGCTTGTTCCGCTTGGGAATCAAAGCCCCACTCTTTATCAAACTTATCAAGGGAAAAGCGATAATAATACCTTGCATATAATAAAGCAAGAAAGAAAAGATCAAGAATCAGAAGCGCCTTCAAGCAAGTCTACTGGAATCAAGGATTGAGTCGCTGGTTCACTCCTCCAATCAAGTGGTCAAGCCTGAAAGCCAATCCCTGAGAACCCGACAACTCGGCTAGCCCGGATCCATATCATAGGCTTCTTTGGTGGCTTTCCCCCTTCGCTACTTTCTTAAGATTGAAATTGAAGTCAAGGAACCTATAGACAAAACGCAGGTTTGGCTCATCTAGATAAAAATCTTCCAGTGGCAGCCAACAACATAGATTTCAGAGCCTAAAAGTAGCCCAGCAAAGCGAGCAGGAAAGGAGGGACTCATTCCACCCGCCGCTTGGATTGATCTTTCCTTTCATTGAGTGATTGAAGCCAAACCGGGTTCCTCGATAGAGTCTATTGAGATGCCAGTCAACGGTTGGCAGGGCTTGTTATGCCCAAAACAAGGCTTTTTAGAAAGGATTCTCGGAATCATTTTTGCCTTGCCTTTCTTAGAGTTCGAAATCCCTATCCAAGCTGATCCAATTCGGATTTGACTTCATCTCCAACCCCAGAACCAAAAACCTCCCTGGCCTGGAGCTTGGTCATCCCAGACGAGCTGAGCTACGAAGTTTGGCATTCGTGAGGACGCAGCATTGATCTACTATATAAGCAGAAAGGGCATTCTCGCTTATCTGTATATGATAATTTGATAATTGGGTCACCGCGGCAGAGCTTCAATCGAAATAGTGATTCTTTGGCCAGGTTTGCTTATCCAACCCTCGAGTTTAAGGCATCTCATTAGGTCCCCCCATTATAGGCAGTTTCAAAGGCCCTAAAACACCTAAACCCGGCCTTGCAACAAGGAACCTAGACAGAAGAACGGAATCGTAGCCTTCAAGCTGACGTCTGAATATCTCATTCATAATCCGACGAGTTAAATGAGAAAGGGGCGGTTTCATAGCTCTAGCTTGCTGCGTCAACTGGCCCTTCGTCATCCTTTCTGTGAGGTAGCTTGTCCCCCTGCGATTCCTAGTGCGCTCTACTTTTTGGCTTGCTACGAATTCTCTTTGTTTCCTTTCTATCTTTTCTGGCTAAATAGGGTTTGCCGCCGGCACTCCCTACTAGAGCTAAGGGAGTGTCGGAGAATCGTCCGCATGTCTTTTTTTTTTCTATGATAAATAGAGATTGTCATTTATTGAATCCATTGGTATGGGACATTGCTCAGTGGAAGTAAGGACTGGGGTCTGTTAGTTAAGGAAGATGAATCTAGGCACATGCAAGTCTAGAAACCATTCTACGATCCAGGAAGAGAGAAGGAATTTCCGACAAAGCAAAGTCCAAGCTGAAGACGAGATTTCTTTCGTTACGATATGTCTCTGGGTTGCCTTAAATAGAGGGATTCTAATGGGATTTCTTCCTCTTAAGCGATAAACCTATCCAATTGCTGCAGTTTCTTATTATGTAGTTGCCGCTTTATAACGAGAAGTTTCCGATGGATAATCCGTAGCCGTGGAAGGAAGACTCTGGCTAAGGCATTGGAGTGCCCCTAATAAGAGTAGTCCTTTTTATAAGCCATTTCCCGTTACGGGTCAGAACCTTATCGCATGGGATATTCTCACAAGTAAGAAGTGAAATAGCACCAAGAGCCTAAAGAAAGGAAAGGTTCTCCTCGGACCATAAGAATATGTTTCTCTCCCTAGACCAGTAGATGTTGCAGTCTTGGGAGCAGTCTCTTCTGAGACTATGGATTTTAGGCAAGTGAGGTTGAAAGTTTGATTCCTAAGGGCATCTAGTTGCCTTCTTCCTATTGGCATTAGAGGAATAAGTAACAAGTTAGGAAGATTGAAAGCTAGCAAGTGAGAGAGCTTTTTCTAGTCGCAATCCCAGTCCCGGGATCAGTCCCCAGTTAATATGATATGGATAGTAGTCATTTCTGTTCCTTGATCTTACAAGGGGAAGGGGGGATCAACTCCATCTTAGAGATCTGGAGGATCCGCAACTACAAGCTCTCGAGTGGGAACAGGATCTGCTACTGCTGATAGGTATGCAATCGATGAATCTCAAGATATGGATATGAAACTGGATATGCTCGAACCGGAAGCTATGCAATTGGATCTGCCTTTGACACCGCGAGGGAAATGCGCGTCTTTCTCTATATACGATCTCTAAAATGATGCTCCCTTCCTCTTCCGTCGCCTCGATGGATGTTTTTCTTAGATTCTGTGACTTTATGTATGGGAGCCTGGGGCTAGGAATGGATGAAGATGCCAGAGTGGGTAAACTAGCGATCCAAGATGATGAAGTTTGATCTGCTACAGAATAGTAGAGCCATTTTCATTAGGTAAATATCTATGACTTTATATATATATTATAAGGGGTATGGCCCACTCATAGTGATATATGGTGCTCCCTTCCTTATCTCCCTATATTATCTGTCTCTAATCGAGGGTTCCTCTCTACTTCCTGAGATTCCTATAGGTACCGGTTCGTCGCTTGTCCCCAAGGTAGGCCATGCAAATGTAGAGCGCAGCGTGCCTCGTGTGTTACCTCCTCCTAAAGTCGGTCGAGAATATATTTCATTTAGCTCCTCCATTTTTTCACTAAGTAAATGGAATCTTTTATAGCCGAAGCTAATCTTCTTTCTCTGCTGCCAAACTAAAGCAGCCCTCTTTTTCTCTATCTATGTTATATGTCAGAAGCTTGACTAATCTCAGCAAGTTTATTTATACATATACAAGAGGATCGATGCTCGCTTTAGTGACATGCGAGGTAGGTTAAGGCCTCCTTCGCATTGGCGCAGGTATAGTCTTTGCATTTCTTTATGTGGGGCAACAACTCTTGCTTGGAGGGTATCTAGATCTAAGCGAGGTGATTGCTATGCCACTGCCACTGGGTTTCGATCTCGATCTGCTATTGCTTGAACAAGGTCAATTGTCTATGCCCCTTTCCTTTACCTCAGATGCTGCCTCGTTCTCTACAATCTCTTAGCGGGCTTTGCTGCTGCCTGTGCCTAGTTTAATATCTTGCTATAAAAAAAGGACTACTGCTCTTAGTGCTTGCTCTGCGTATGTGTATGGCCTTCTAAATTCAATAGGCTGTTGCTATCTTTACTTATTTTTGTGCCTCGGGAAATGGAAGGGGCGAGATGCTGCCACCTTAGCCTATGCTTGCTCCGTAGCTGGGTCTGGTCAATTGGATGAAATGTGACTATGGGGGTGCCTCTAGCTATGCCCTTAGCGCTTTTTCAACCCTGACTACTAGATATGGCTACTAGCTATCGAAATGATGAAATTGGACGTGTGGTTAGCTCTGACTCTAGCTATTTACCCGCTGGGAGGGAATCTGCTGCGGATGCTTCATAACGACTACCATAATCTTTTGTATAATTCACTCTACGAACATGATCCCATATCTAGATCTCACACACAAGGGTGTGAAATTGAACAAAGGCCAGCTACTTATCCCTAGTTAGGAGGTAACAGGCCCCTGGACTGTGTCTTCTTCAGTAGGCCGAGCACGAGCATCAGCCAAATTACTGACGAATCCCTAATCATTTCACTTTAGTCACTCAAGTATACGCCTATCAGTATCCGTATATACCTTTGTCAAATATAGATTGATCGAGTCAAAGTTCTACCCGTTGATTCAGTGGATCCATAACCACCAGCAAAGGCAAGGGTTGATCGAGACCCTGTAGTAGCGGTCGCAGGGACGAAAGCAGAGCTAGTGGTGGCCAAGTTCGAGAACCTGTAGTAGATTGAGTTCCAGATACAGATTATGTTTCTCCAATCGAAGAACCTGTTTTAACGTAACAACACCGCCAACCGCTAGAGAGGCAGTTCGAGATGCAGCTAACTAAGAGTAGCGGATTCAGTTGTTTATCTTGAACCAGTCAATGTATCAGTCGCAGCATTCCTTCCAGGGTTGATTTTGAAGTTGATCCAGCACTCCTTATCCGAGTAACTTACCCCTCACTCAAGTTTTAGTGGCTATTGCTTTGTAAGCATCCGAACCAATTATAGTCTCAGTTAATGATGCCAGTGAACCAGCACAAATTGATCGAGTTTACCTATAATGGGACGCATCTCTTCCTAGCCCTATTGAGTGACTTTCTTCCAGGATAGCTGGATTGAAAACCTAGCTCTATCTATAACTATAAGTATAAAGCCCGTCCCTCCATTCCATCCGCACGTCTGGAATGAGATGATCTAAGTTCTAAGTGCCGACCTTTCTATCCTACTCGCTAGGTTCTTTGTTTTTGTCATTCCTATCCGACTAGTAGGAAGCTAGTAGTCTATGAAACTAAGAGAATAGATAGAGCGTCAAGCGCAACCGATATCATCTATCATCCGATCTTTTTTCTTCCTTCGACCACTTCACCAGGGCCAGGGATTGGAATCCTGTACTTAGACCTGTGGCTTGAAAGAAGAGCTTCTATGCCAATTATAACGATATCTAATCTAGCATTTAATGTAAACTACCCTTTCTAATCACATGCCTTAAAAGGTCTTAGAACCGTCCTAGGAATAACATACCGAAATAAGTCAGACGCTCCTGAACGCCCACCCCTGAGAGCCAACAAGCCCGGTCACTCTGGCAAGGCAACTCCTAAGCTAGGCCTCAATCTTTAGCTGGAGCTGGTTCTTTAGCTTCGCGGGAGAATTCGATGGTCTTGTGCCACTAGGCTAGTCCAATAAGTAGCGTTACAGATTTTACGGTAATTTCGGTTGAAGTAGTACTAGAATCCACAGAATAAGATCGTGATTCGCTTACATCCGCTAAGCAAGATGCCCCACTAGGGAATACAGGTGCTTCAGTTGATCTGATCCTACTATATATATATAGTTTGACTCTGCCGGGCCAGACGTTGACCTGGTCGATCTATCCATTCCAGTTTGAATCGTAGTTCTCCCGGTTGGATAAAACTTTTATCTGGGATTGTACCCATCGCTCATGGGAAAATGTCGTGGAAGCGCTCCCCTTACCTTTTGGCTACGTTTGGGGTAAACGAGTACCCTTGACTTACTTAGTCAGACCCTAATCTCTTCCCCCGTGTCTTGGGTAGGTTAGTGGAGTAGGGCCGACAAGAACTTGAGAAGGCTGGGAGGGGCTTGTGGACAACCAATTCACATAGATAAGGCCAGTTCGTAACGAGGAAAGATGAATATTGGCAGTAGCCCCTCTACTTTTTTTGGGGTGAGTCAAGTCATTTAAATGCTATTGACAGGACGAAGCGGAGGGTGCCGTGAAAGCTTTGATAGCGACCTACGCCCTATTTGTTCATGTATCTCATTCCGGACTGCACGACTTCAAGTTCGATTCCCAATGTCTTGTTAGAAAGGAAATCGAATCTATTCCGTCTTGGATCGGTCAATCGAGGAAATGACTTCTTTCTTTCACTCGAAATTCCTTCTGCTCGATCAATCCAATCGATTCAATTCCTTCTTCTTCAGTGCTGTCGATGAACACTTCGACTGCCTTTCATTACTTATTACACTATAAAGATAAAGCCTAGAAGAAGCGCTTTCCCCTTTGACTGCGCTTAGTAGGAACTCAACTACCCGCTTCGCTGCACTGCTTTACGGAGACTTTCCGCGACTAGAACATTGAATTTCCCGTGAGCGATTGATTTCGATTTTCCTCACATAGGATTCTGCGGGAAAATAAACAAAAACAAGCCTATTTGTTGGCGCCTCTTTCACTACTTACATCAATATCTGATCTATCCGCTCATGCAAGCATTAATAAGAGGATGTTTATTCGTAACTGAGCTACTAGAGAGTTATAAAAGGGAGGGTCTCGCATCTTGGCTTACCTAGCCTTAGCTGCTGACTTCCCCGCTAGAGTATCCGAACTAGTTGAGCACTCCCCTATTGGAACACAATCAGGACCTTGCCTAGGGGCAGGTTTGAAGAGCAGAGCAGGTGCTCATGGAACCATGGGCCTGTATGGATCATGAACATGTAAAAGTGGTACGAAAATGTATAATAAGTATGCTAAACTTACCGGATGCTGCACCGACGGTACCAGCCGCACCGACAGCTCACAGTATTTTGGGAGAAAAGAGCCTTTCGCCTGAGGCGCGCTAGCTTCACTCTTCACCTGCATTCTCGCCTGTGGGACTGCTAGCCTTGTACGACGGCTACTGAAGTACTGATTCAGCGGGAAGACCGGGCAGGCGAGAATAAATAGAATAGGGGTCAGTGCTCAAGTCCAACGATGTGAGCGAGTGAGTCTTTTATACTTATTCAGCTGGGCAAAGAGACAGAGAGGGTTTCAATCGATTAGAGCTGGGCTAAAGCAAAGCACCTACTCGAGCGGAGATCCTTCTTTTAGAAATATATAAATATATATATATAATAGAATAGTCCAATTAGTCCACCAGTCTAAGTAGCAAACCTTGAAAGTCAGTCATGTCATGTTCTCGGGTACGTAAGTCGCTGTCTTGAAAGCCAAAACGTATTTCCCTCTGCTTGAAAGCTGAAGAATCAACAGAGGGCAACGAAATTGATCACGATCGATAGGCGGTCAATGAAATCATGAAAGAAGATTGGCGCGGGTTACTGGTACGAGAAATCAATGAAATGCGGTTAATAACCTCTACCATGGAAAGTACAAGTCGAACCTCTGCGAGGACGGGATTCAAGATTCTTAGTTTAGTGGGAAGAATCCGCTTGCTTACTCGGGATCGAATAAATAAGAAACCAAAGCGCAAGTGAAAGCTAGAAAAGGGACTTTCTAAAGAGACAACCAAAGCAGTTCGTTCTCCTCGCTTGAGATGTCCCTTCATGATTCTAACTTCTCCTTCAAATATCTATTTATTTAGTGACGAGCAACTCGAGTATGAACAACGTATCGCTACGCCGCCCCTTCTGTGAGCTACATAATCGATTCTATTTCTCCTGAACCTGCTAACAAGCGCCGGCTAATAGCCCTCTACTTCTCCTTCACTTCCCCTTGCTTAACCTAAGGGTGGAACCCCTACCCTTTCTATTCTCGCTCATTCCCGATCACGGATTGAGGTTATGAAGTATTCATAGAGAAAGCGACTGAACAACTCTACTTCGGCTGAGCTTCTGAACTCTATTTCTTCCTCCTGACAGAGCTACTAACATTCCTCGTGGTCTTACTAGTTTCGATAAGTTATCGTCTGCTACCTCTTTTAGATCGTACCCAAGCCCGCCTCCACTTCTTTATTAGAAAGAGGTGCGTGCTATATGAAACTTCAGCCTTGAGTTGGTGAGGTTGGTTCATCGGCCGAGTCAATCCAGTTGCCCGAGCAGATCCAGACTGAGTTACAGTAGAGCATATAGTAGTTTCTCTAGTAGCATGAGTAGTTATACTACCCATACCCAGGGGTGATCGAGACCCGAACCCAAAGAGTTCAGTCGTTAGCGTAACGAGACGTCTCTTAGTAGTTTACGAGTAGGCGGATCAATATCCGGAACCTATGAATATGGACCCATAGCCTACAGCAGCATAGGCATCATCTTAGCCGGATCGATAGGCAGATTCCTTCATGATCTAGAGCCATACCCTTTTTAGCATCCCTTCGCCCAGCTCCATACGTAGATTCACTAGTTACTTTAGCTTGGTTCCACAAGTCAGGTGCAGATTTGATAGTGACAGAAGCAACCGGAAATTAAGACTTTCACTTTAACAAGGAAAGGACTATTAACTGAAAGCAATCAGTCCAATCTCGAATTCAAACCCGAATTAAGACTGTAATCGGATAGGACTCTTAACTGTAATATCTCACATCACTTGGTCGGCCTTTCGCTCCTTATCTCTCTCAATCTGAACTTTAATGAAGCTTGTTCGGGGTCGCTAGACTGAGCTAGGTAGCTAGGCGAACTGCTTCTTTTAGGTAACCTAGTTCATGTGGAAACTAGATGACTTACCTAATATGACCTAGTGAGACCTCTGATTCTATCGAATCCCCGGATTAACAACTAGGCTACCTCCTTGCAGTTTTATCTAAATTCTCGGCACTTAGACGTTGAGCTGACTGTCTCACCCATATATGACTTGCCTTAGTTAGCCGGCTTTCATATGTCTCTTTGCTACAAAGCAAAGGATAGACCCCCTCAAACCCCCGCGATAGAACTCCTATTCGTAGATCACTCCTTCAGCTACACTTCAGTCTGACTTCACCGGGAAAGAAGACTTCAACTCTCGCGTCGGGTCTTATAAAGAGCGGAAAGCTCGCAAAAGGAGCCGTCACAGAAGTGTTTTATAATAGAATTCTAATTGGTGGTTTACTCGGAGCGCGGGGAAGCGTTTAGCAGAAGCGCAGATAGATAGAGCCCCGCCCCTTATGGAAGCACGCACTCCATTCCAACAAGGAAGTTGAAAGCACCCTCCTTTCCTTGTCCAGCTCCTTAGAAACTATGATGGAACGGCAACGAACGAAACCTTATTCAGCTCTTTGTTCGTCTTGCTTTGATCGTTCGCTCCGCTCTCTTCTGTACCCGAACGTGAGGCATCCTTGGCCCCTGTTACATTGCCACTTTCTGTCTTATTAGTTGTGAGATGGACGTATAAACAGATCTCATCACAGCACTTTTTTCCCGTGAAAAAGATGAAACAAAAGAAAGACGGGGAATTTACAAAGACTGAAACAATAAAAGAAATAGAATCGGGGGATGAGTTAGAATCGTAGGTTCCGGTCAGATATAAGTCACCGAACAATGACTCAATCTCAATAAAAGAAGGATGTTCTAGTTCACTGAACTATTACTAAATCGCGCGATAAAAGAAGAATGTTGTGAGGGGGTCTGCAACAGGACTCTCTCTCCTAAGGACTATCGCCCAATAGAGGGGGAAATACATGTACAAAGACTACTGGAGACCAGCTTGACTTCATTCTTTCAACCTATAACCACTCCATAGAAAGATTCTTACTTTTAACATATTCATTTTTGATTTCAATATCCGGCCAAATGACATTGCATTTCTCCGTCCCGACATTCCTGACGTGAGGAAGTAATGAGAGAAGGGCCTACCTTAACCATGTAGCTAGTTTTTACTTCCTATTAGCTAGCCTCTTTGTAGTTCCTAATAGTAGCTAGTAGTGCTATCCCAGTAGCTATCTCCTGGCTGTGCTTCTATTTCCCCCAGTGTCTTCTAGTCTGAGTAGCTAGCCTTCCCTATCCTAGCTGCTAGATGGTAGCTCTTCTTCTTTCTTGTCAGTCTGATGTAACTACGGGTGGCTTTCTTTCCTTAAAGTTCTGGTAGTTGAGGTTGAGTAAGGGTAGTGCAGCTCGGTCCCTCCTAGCAAGAGGGATGAGCGTAAGGTCTAAGGGTTGCCTGTAGTTTATGTTTTGAAGGTTAGAATAGATTGGATTGGATCTGTCTTCTCTTTTGTAGTCGTAGAGCGGGCAAGGGGAGTTTCGGGATATCTATACCTGAGGCAGGCTGCTACTTGACTGTAGGGTTATAACAAGCAAAGCCAGATAAGAATGTTTTCGATTTAGCACTGGTAGTAGCTAGGCGTAGGATGTAGCTTTAGGATGTTTAAGAATTCCTCTAGTAGCTTCCTATCCTAGTAGTTCCTATCCCAGTAAGTGGCTAGGTTGTTAGAGAGCAGCAGACAATCTTATGAAGACAATTCTTTATAAGACAATCTCAACATTGTCTGCTGTTAGATAACATTGTCTTGTATCTCCTATAGGTTTATATCAAGATAGGACGTATAAGACTGTATTCTATCACTACGCCTTCCTTCTGTTATACCTCTAAGGGTAATCCCCGCTCTAACTCTATTTAAGTAATTGGAGTATAATCTTGTGTTGGCAGTTAGCTATCGATGAGCGATGAAACCACATCAGTGTGCGATCATCACTTTACGAGTTTCTGCTTTCTCTTCTTTTTTCTTTAAGGCCTCTCTTAAGGCTTTGAACGCGACTTTCTCTATCCTCATTAGGGTAGGTACTACTTCCTGTAATAAGTGTAGAAAGTATGCTCTCTTTTCCTCCTTAGTAGCTAACTGAGAGTTCATCTTGCTCCTGTATTCTCCTCTTGTTTCGTCTACTAGTCCTACTTATCTCTCTGTTGAGTCTCTTTGAAATGCTGCTGCCTTACTCTTCCTTCTCCCTCCTAACACCCCTGGTATAAGTTCTAGGAAAAGAGAGTCCATCTGTACCCTGATCCCTTCTCTAAGATGGGGAAGCTGCCTAGAGAGTGAAGCCTTTGCCCCTAGATATAGTACTATCCTCTTTCGTCTGATTGTCCTCTTCCTGTTAAGAGAATCCCCCTACTGGTATGTTTATATCAATCTCGAATGCCTTATAACTCGTTATATCTTCCGGGTCTTGTCTTGTCTTAATAGAATCCCTATGAGTGAGTAATCCTTTCTTCTAATGCTTCCTCTTCTTCCTATTGATCAAAATGTGCTAGCCCGCTATCATAACCTGGTTGGAACGTATTACCGGTATATAGAATCGAATTGAGACCACCCACGGCCTGTCGTCTTGACTTTCTTTATTAGCCCGCTAATTTGGATGTAACTGGTCAGTGGCTTTCCTGCACCATTAGCAGTCTAGTCTTGTTGTGGGCTTGCCCGTACTCGGAATCCTTCCATCTATCTCTCTATCATGAATACGAATTATTATTATATGTTCTATTAGCGCTTGTGCTAAGGAATAAAAAGCACTCCAATCCAAGGGCACTCCATAGGGGAGATGTTATGTGGTTATCTAAGGGCCTTTGACTGACGAGCTCATTCATCGTCGACTTCTCGCTCGTGGGAGTTCCTGGGCCGATGATTCCCATGCTTCTTTGGCTGGTGACGAAAGACTCTGATTGGGCTACAGGATTCGATTCATACTTAGAAATTGGAAATGAATTTCCCGGATCAATGCAATGGGTGGTTACTATGGGATTGGGATTCGGATGATAAGGAAACAACGGCCACGTCTAATGATGCGTCAATTCGAGAGGTATAATGATTCGATTGATTGGCCTCGATCGAATCATTAAATGGATTTTCTCTTTCCTGCTCGGCGAATAAAGCCAGTACACGAGGAAAGCTCATCCTATCATCCCATCCTACTCGAATCGTATGAGTCCTGGCCTAATCCTTTCATTTAAGGTTATCAGCCAGAGCCAGGCAGTCAGTAAGCGAATAATCTTAGCCGGGCTTGTAAGCCTTCAATTCGTTCTATGAGTCCACCTCTCTATTAGCCCTACATTAGCTTTCGCATCATTCCATCTCTCTCAAGGAGGAACTCCCCCTTTCCCTATGCTTTATAGTAGGCAATGCCTTTTATCCGAAATCCAGTGAGTCTATTCCCCTCAGTCGGTTCGGAACTGAACTGCACATTAGTAAGTAAAGTAAGGAAAGGTTTACTTTTCCCGGTTTAGGCTTTTGGACCAAATGACATAGAATAAGGGAAAGAGGAATTCCGATTGAATGTCCAGATGAGATTCATTTTTTCAACTAATCCCAGATCTGACTCAATAGAAACTGAACTCCTGGAGGCATGCCTAGTACTCGTAGACCAGTATGCGCTGTTGAGGCTATCTTCGTTAACTACAGGACTCAAACCTCGAAAGCGAAGGGCATAGGTCGTAGCCACTCTTCCTACATTGATAGACCTCTTATCTATTGAATAAGCTAATAACATCTATTCATTTAATGAAAACCCTGCGCTTGCAAAGGCAGAGACAGAGACCTAAGGGATTGTTCCGGCCATGAGAACGAAATTAGATTAGTGCCACTTCCCGCAGCAATAGCAGTAGTGGAGCAAAGAAGGTGTAGTCGGAATGTCTTGGCAAGAATGCCTTCTTCTGTAGCAAAAGAATAGGCTGCCGATGGACCAGAATCCGCAGTGGGGACAAAGACGGTGATAGAATCCGCCTTACCTAATTTCCTTAACAAGTAAGCAAGTTCACTTACCTGAAACCCATCCTTCTCCTATCTCTTTCCTTGCTTGCATGCTTCAAGAGCAGAGGAATCGAACTGCCATACAATATCCGTTGGGATTCAATCAATAGGAATGACCACTTTGAGATTTCATCAATAGAACCACCGCGCATGAGAAGAGGCTTCGATTGAGCCGATGACCGCCCTGACCCTGACTAATAAGCTATCTCGCCCCTTTCACACTATCAGAGTCAGCAACCAAAGAACTAATGAATCGGCTGAGGCTGAGATTGAGCCCATGACCTGCCAATCCGCTATCACACTTCCAGATATGAATATGAAATCCTTCCACTTTCCATACTTGTAGGGTGAGTACTTGAACTCTATTCATTTCGGGGTGAGCAAACTACTAAGTATTAAGCTGCCTGAACCCGCTCTGGCCTAGAATTCTTAACTACCAACACCGGCTTTCTTCGTTGTAGCTTGAGCAACCCCTTACTTTGCTACTCCAGTGTAGCCTACTTAAACAAAGTGGGCATTCCCCTTTCTTCAATAGGACGATGCCTCCTGATGAAAGTTTCCATCTGATGAGTGGGCAATCGATGTCGAATAAATACGGTGATGACTCCCAGATGAAAATGGGACGAATCCAGCCAAAAGGGAATAGGGACCGGGGGAGGCGAAGCAAAGGCAAAACCGAGAACTTTAGGCGGTATTTCAATGGAGCTGCCCACCCAGCCTAAACAGAGATGAAGCTAAGAGCTGAACTGCTGCACAATCATTTCACGGATCTTCGCCAGTGGCTTTCGTCTTCGTCCAATCCATAAACATGGGCAACCTTCCATCTGAGACACCCTAGCGAGACTTCCAACCTTTTCAATTGGACAGATCGACATCACCTTACTTAGACCGGGCACTGCTCAATAATCAAGTCTTATCAGTTACAAGCTACCAATTAGAAACCCACGACTCTGCACGTTATACTTCCTTCCGTTTTTGACTTCCCGGGGCGGACACACAAAGGACGGTTTTCTCGTAGGAGACAGGCCATCGGTCGACCAGTAAAAAGAAACCTCACGCGGCGAACCTCTAAAGGATGATAGTTTGAAGCCAGAAGAGAGCCTTTACTGAATCAGCTAGGAAAGCATCGCTCTACCCACATCGGAATGGTAACTAGGACAAATGCGAAACTCTAACACAAATGCGAGACCCCGGCCCGATAAGTCAGGCAAACGTAAGAGCTCGACCTGTCACTGCAATGGTTGTGAATCCTGCCACTCCAATAATTCTAAGATTCTGGCGGCAGGAAAAGAACTATAGTTAGGGCCTCTAAAGTGAATGATCCCGAATTCCTAGAGAACCAAGTCATCTTACATAAGATAATCTGAGAGAACGGAAAAGTTGCAACTGGCGCAAGCGTTGGAGCAAGAAAGACAGGTTCATAAAGCAGTTCATTGACCCATTTTCATATCCATGCTCAGGCGAGACTTCTTCATAGATATCTTCAAGAGATTCCAGGCGGCCGCCAACTACCAACTAGAAGGCATTCCTTGATGCCCTCCATCCACCCTGGGGACAGAGGATGAATCGGTCAAAGCCAACACTAAAAATAAATAAATAAATATTTCTTGCAACAGTTCGAACACATCTCTACCGCGGTCGGCCCTTAGTCAACATAAAACAAAAGTGTCTCTCGCGCATAGATCTTAAACCAAGAGCCGTATCCCAGTAGCTGAATCGACTTATCCGCTCAGCTTCTCTATAGTCTTCTTTCTTGTTTCATTACACGATGGCCCAACAACACAACAGATCACGAAGCACCTCATAGCAATCGATTATCAAACTTCAAAGCTGGACGCTGGAGCAAGTAGGGCGGGCCTCCCCTTCCCATCGGTAGTGTCTACTGATGGTTTTACCGAGACCTACCAATAGGGATTAGCGGTTACTAGATCCCCCTGTTCTTATCGAAGGATAACCTTTTTACTTGTTGCTCATCGATCAGGGTTAGCTTTCTTTTTAAATTCGCTTCGACGAATGCGATCACTTCCTATTCATGACTGCGCTTTCGCCCCTTCCTTATCCGCGTCTCGATGTGAATTCAATTTCGAATTGCGAGCACCAGTACAATATATAAATATAGGGGCAGAGTTGTATATATAATTCATCTACTACGGGATCTCTGTCTACTTTCATTAATTGAGGGGTCATTTCGTTTGGCTTAACCAGCTCCGTGTGAAAGGGAAGAGGCAGAACTAAAAAACCCTATGTATCAGGATTAGCGCTTACCATAGTTTCTGTTCTTGACCCTTCTCTCGACTCGACCTTCTGATTCGCCCCAAGATTCGAGAGAGACTGTGAAGCTAAGGCCCTCACCCCATACTGGAAAGGAAAAGAAAGCGGAGTGCACGGCAAGAATAAAAAATATCTTCAAACATTTCCACAAGGTAGTTTACTTGCTTATATATTATATAAGGTAGTTTACTTGCTTATATATTATATAAGGTAGTTTACTTGCTTATATATTATATAAGGTAGTTTACTTGCTTACTTGTTCTACCGAGTAAAGAGCGTGAGGGAGTTTATGAGCTTATAACAAGGCCCTTTCCGGGAAACATCCAAAGTGTGTTTATTCTATTCTAACTCAACTCTGCAAGCCGGGCGTTCTAAAGCTGGGCTGCAAGCCATTTAGCTAAGCTCAGTTCAGGGTCAGTGTGGATGTCTGTCAATTGGAGCAAGGAACTAGCTGAACGCAAACAGTTGAACTTCGGACTTCCCTAGTATTCAACTACTGACTACTGACTTGTATCAGTTCAGTCGTCAAAGTAGTGTTAGCCAAGACTTGACTCAACGAGGAATAGCCGTCATCTCACTTTCGCTAGCGTCTCCCTCACTCTGAGATCGCCTGCACCTTCTTTTTGCACTAAGAGCTCCTCGGCATTCATATTCATTCCAGCAGCTCCTTGCGCCCAGCCCCCTCAACTTATTAGCCTTTCTCCCCTTACCCGTGGAACTATGTTGAAAAGTGGGTAGCAGCCTCCGGCCTTGAGTTATGTTATAGTTCAACTCTCTATCAAGCAAAGCAAGTGACCGCTGATGGGCATTTATCAATCAGCCGAGTCAGCCCCAGGCCTTCTATAGCTGAAAGAAAACAGTGGAAGCAACTCCAGAGTGAGTGGGATCAGTGGACGGCTCCAATAAAACAGCCATGAAACAAGTCGCTTAGCTGGCAAATCAAAATAGGACACAGGCGGCCGATAGACAGTTTGCTGCACAAAGAGCGTCTTGGCCAAGCAGAAAACCTTGTAAAGGAAAGGCTTCCCTCCTGCTGCAACCTTTGCCTCTATCCCTACTTCTTGGTCTCGATCTCGAACTCAAAAGCCTAGCTGCCTGAATCTTTGCTTCCTTCTACTACCAGCGGGCTAGCCTTAGTTATGATTTGTATATCGATCCCTTTCCCTTGGTTTGAGGACGGACGGATCTCGCTACATACTAGAAGGATGTTTATCGCCGCATTGGAACTACCTACCATGAACCTTCTACCCCGAAATCCCACCCCTCATAGCCCTTAAGCAACAACATAAGCAAGTCCACCACTCTTATTCTTGTTCTTGCGCGAGACAGGGGCTGGCCCAGGGATCACGACTTCAACTTCAGGCCACTAGGAAGAAGTCTTTACCCCACCTAAGCGACCTCCCAACATAAACCCTCCCCTGTACCACTCCACTTCTACGGGAAGCAAGATCCACTGCACTGGGATTCACTAGAAATGGAGTTCATGCCTCAGGGGCGGGGCGATCCCACATGACTATGGGTAGGAAACTAGGCCCAGAGAGCTTGATCCACCCGCCTCCACCGGAGCCAGTTCCCCTTACCGGGCCACAATATAGGATTTAGCGCTTCAGGAGTTTGCACGGCTTTGGTACTTGATTGCCCCCAGATCCTCATTATGAGGTGGCTGATTCACAACCCAATTCCCATATCGATCTTACGTAAACCCCCACTCCCACTGCCTGTAGACGCCTTCCCCTGATCGTTTATTGGTTTCGGATGCAGCGGGCTAGGGCTCTGGATCCCTATTATAAAAAGAATCTTAAGCACGATCAGGGAGGAATTAGGATCTTTATCTTAACGTCCTGGAACTGCTCCTGCAGCATCTCGAACTGCTCGTGCAACGCCTCTGCTTCTCTTGTCTCCGGTCTTGGATCACCTACTAATGCGACTGGGTTTGAATCTCGACTTGAACTGACTCCGTCCCTACTGCTGCTAGTGCTACCTCTGCTTCTCTCCTGACTGTCCCCCGCTAATAAAGCTATTGATTCTATAGAGTCTATATAGAAAGGCTCTGCAGGATCAGCTGTTGGATATGGTCCGGATCACCACCTGGAACCCTGACTTCTGCTAGTGGATTCGTAATTTCGTTGCTGGAACCGTGCAAGGGGAGGCGGCTGGAGGAAGGTAGACCGGGTGAGCTGCAGGGCATGGATCCGGTGGGTATGAATCTGCAACTGGTTATGGAACAGGAAGAGATGCTGCAGGCACTTAGTTGTTGAATAGTCTGCCTATCCGAACCCACCTTTCCCGGGCCTTCCCTCTCGGGCTCAATGATAGGCGATCAACGACTAGCTGCCCCTTCCACACCTCAATTAAGTGAGTGTGCCCTACCTCTTTCTTATGCCTCTCTCTACCGCCTATCCGATGAACGGTTCGGTATGCCCGACGACCTACCCTACTCTAAAAACGAGAAGTGGTTCCTACCTTCCCTTCCCCTCCTTCATCTTCTATCCTTGCTCGCTGGAAAGCATTCATTCCCCCCGTTCCAATTGCTGGAATGAGTGGAGCATTTACACCCTCCTCAGTCTTCTATGGTTGATCGGCCAGGTTAGAGAATCAAAAGGAAGAGCAAGGCAAGGTGTCCATCCGGGGATTCATTCCTATCCGAGAACCGCTTCACCGGGAACATATGGCAAGAGCAGTCTTTGGCGGTCGGGGGGAACAGCCTTGGAATTGGTAATTCTTGAATAATACGATAAAATAAAGAAGAAGAGTTCGCCTTTCCCTGTCTTTGAACTACTTTCGAATCCCATTAATTCCCAGATGGATGGAGGACTAGAGAAGTCGGATGCCCGGATATTCAATCAAATCAATCTGTGTTGTTCGACCGAACCTGCCCTATCACTACAAGCCGGAATTCAACCTAAGTTGCCCTTCCCTTCTATTTAATATTGGGGTTCAGCTCAACTAGAAGCAGGGGATGCTGGAACTACTAAACCTCAGTCGAACGGAGGAGCAATCGATCCGGAATTCAGTCAAATGTGGATTGGCTAGGTGAGGAATTCCAGGAGTATGAACCCCTATCCTTATTTATCAGTGGCATCCGCTCCTCTCCTAGCGTTCCAACAAGCATGACGCTGTGTTCCTACTTTTTCCTCGCACATCCCTTTGTACCAGGCTGTTCCTACTTCCTTTTCGCACATCCCACAGAAGCATCTGAGCCGGTAACGGATAGAGATGCAGTCGATCCAGTAGTTTCTCATGTTCTCCTTGACCTAGTAAATCGAGCTGGCCGAGTGAACCCATAACCACCTGCGGAGGCGTGGGTAGCAGATCCAGATCCCATTCCGTGTCCATGATCGGAATATGCAAATCCACCCGTTCGAGGGCCGTTGCTAAAAGCATACCTTCTGAGAATACGTAGCATCCCTTCCATATAAAGACCTAGAGCCAGATGTTTACCGTTCCCAGTGACGGGGGGAGGGAAGGCAGGAAGCTCTATTCCCTCGCTTGGTCATCCTCCCTACCGAAAGACAGAACTAGTTGTGGCATAGATCCATCACACGCTTCAGCCGTTGAGTCATCAAAAAGCTATGCGAATCCATTTGCTGTCCCGTCTTTCTTTCCTGCCCTGAGGCCGATCCTGCGGAGGCGCTTTTGAGCCCTCCCTATTAGCCGCTGCAGCCGGGCTCTACCTGATTCCACTACTTATCTTTCTGATCCGCCGTCGATCCGTTGCCACGAGTCTCTCCATCCTTCCGCTCCTCTCCCTATCGGTCGAGTGGCTTCCGCTCCTTCACGTTCGATTCCGGCTGGGCGCCGATGGAAGAAGAGATGTCGATCCGAAACCAGAAGAAGAGGAGTAATCGGACGGGCCACCACATCCAGCCATCGCTGGGAATAGGGAATCGATCGATTCACGTAATGGAGCTGATGAAAGACTATCCCTAGCGAGTGAGGAATAGATGAAAGAACCGTACCATTTGTTTGCGGAGGGATTTGATCAGCTATCCGGATACCCTGCTACTCCACTCCGATCTCTCACCCCTTCCCAATCACCTCAATATCTATAATCAACCATCTCCTCCTCCCCCACCACCGTATCCTTAGCAGTCGAGTAAAGACCTGAACCCGCTGACGGAAGTGATCGATTATCCACAGGTGGGTGAGCGAAGAAAGAGATGAATGAGATGGCTGGCTGCTTTATCCGGCCGGAAGTAGGTGATTCTAGACCGGCTAGTGACTTCTTCCTTATTATATATAATAAGCAAGTAAACTACCATCCCTCTTTGGCTATTCGTTAATACATATATCCGATCAGTTGGTTCCCCGCTGACTGGAAGATGAGTTGGTTTCCCGCTGACTGGACTCACAAATAGTTCATTCAGCAGTAGGGGTTCGAATCCTCTATAAATTCTGAGTGTGTTTTACGGCTGTGACCGAACGCGACTCGAGGAACTGGCAAAACGGGTTCGAGGGTCGAATATGAGAGTTTGCGGATGGATGGAATGACGCCTGGGAAAGGGGAGAAGTGCACCTATGATCGCCAACCCATTCCTACCACCCACCGAATACCACCTGTGATGGCCCGTTTCTACCACCTATGAAAGAATTTCATGGTCTCCGCTTCAAACAATCAATCGCTGCCTTCTCCATCTACATCATTTCTCATATCAGTCATCCCGGGGATAACGCTGCATTTCTTGGTGCGTACGGCAAGGCAATCCTAATCCATTTTTAACTGCTCCCCACTCCCCGCACAAAAGATTTGCTGGAGACGGAATCGGAAAAAGAACCTCTTGTGATTTCATCTCGAGAGAACCCTGAACTAGAGTCATTGCAGGTGGACTAATGCATAAGAAAGCTATCTGGATCGAATCCGTAACCGCAGAATGAAGTCTGTAATACTCCGCTGACCACAAGAATTCGGCTCCAGCGCAGTTGGGAGGGGGATAGATATCCAGCTAACATCCTCGACGACGTTCTGTTTCGCGGGAAACACAGAAAAATTCTTAATCAGATTCCATATTATATATAATAAGCAAGTAAACTACCATCGCTGCGCCACTCCTGCAATAAATATTGGCTTCGTAGCCTCCGGTGGAGCAATGGATTCCGCGGGTTACAGAGTACGCAAACCGGCGGACGAACCATTACAGAACAATTCCGTATTATCATGTCCTCAGTCCACCCGCCTATTCGCACTAATGCCTTACATCTCGATCCAGCACCTTCGAGAGGGCTTGTTTCCCCGCCCCGCCTTAGCACTAAGCCTTCGGGCACAAGCTAGTGGGGCAAAAGCGCTCTGTTCCCCTCATGAGGAGCAAAAGCGCCCTGTGTCAGCGTAGTGGGGCACCTACCGAAGCGACAGCGAAGGCAGGGCACCCACGAAGCAAAGGAAGCACAAAAGCAGTCCAAGCAAGCAACTAAGGGCAGCTATGGAAAAGGTTTAGGCAACTAAGCACTCTTTCCTCTCAACTGTAGCTCCCCCTAGAAAGCCCCTACGGTGGTGAACTAGAGCTGGAAGACAGCCCTCGTTCCAACGGCTGATATAATCCAGTGTTCCGCATGTGGCGCTTTCTTCGAGCTGTCCATCTCTATTTGCCCCTGATCCTCCCGTGCAGTGGTCCCACTGCAGGTAGCCACCCGTTTTGTTGCAGCTTTTCATCCGTCTAACATAGCTTTGTCGCCTTTGTTTGCTCTCCGCATCGTCAGACCCCCCTGCCCGCTGACTTACTGGTCACTTTACTGAGTTCCTAGGAACGAGCAAGTAAGATTATTAGCCCCAACGACTTCGGAACGGGCATTTTCGGGGACTACCCGAGCTAATGATAGAGGCAAGAACACTTTCCGGCCAGGCCTTACTATAACCAACCTCACAGATCCCACTCAATCTTTTACACCGATGTATCGTACTCTCTCGACCAGGTCATCATAAGAAAATACTGCTGCTAAATCTTTCCATTCCAAAGTAAGAGAAGGAGGGAAGGCGCGCTACAACTAACATAACAGCCAGCTGAAAAACGCTAGCTAGCTAGGCTAGCGCGCAATGGCTTTCTCTGATAGGGGCTCGCTTCTTCAAGCTCCGCCCAACCTATACAAGGTGCTGCTCGCTTTCTCTCAGCCACTAGTGGCTTATGTAGTGGTCGGCATTCCTACGTGTTCCTCCTTGCCCCCTACTTAAGAATCCAAAGGTGACCTTTGGATGTTGTCGTGACGCTTTGGTTACGAAGGTTACCGGGGTCTAGGATGGATTCCGTCAGCGAAAGTCCCTCAAACTCAATCAATATCAACAACATGTCGTGACCGGTTAGGCTTGGTTGATTTTGTCAGAAAAGAAAGTAGGTTTCGGGGGTTCATTGATTAGTACACCTCTGGTGCTGGTAAGGTCGGGACCGTGGTCGTCCGTCTCCGGTTTGCCGGCCGATAAGATCTCTGAGATTGACCAGCCAGCTGGGTTGGTTTGGCTATTCCTTTCTATTGAAAAGGAG